TCATCAAGTTGATGATAAAATCCATGGGCGTTCCAGTGGGCATTATGCGCTTGTTACACAACAACCGCTTAGAGGAAGGGCCAAGCAAGGCGGACAGCGGGTAGGCGAAATGGAAGTTTGGGCTCTAGAGGGATTTGGCGTTGCTCATATTTTACAAGAGATGCTTACTTATAAATCTGATCATATTAGAGCTCGGCAGGAAGTCCTTGGTACTACAATCAGTGGAGGAACATTACCTAAACCTGAGGATGCTCCAGAATCCTTTCGATTGCTCGTTCGAGAACTACGATCTTTGGCTCTGGAATTGAATCATTTCCTTGTATCTGAGAAGAACTTCCAGATTAATAGGAAGGAAGCTTGATCGGAATGAATCAGAAATTTTCTTCTATGATCGACCGATATAAACATCAACAACTTCGAATTGGATCAGTTTCTCCTGAACAAATAAGTGCTTGGGCCAATAAAACCCTACCTAATGGAGAGATAGTTGGAGAGGTAACAAAACCCTATACTTTTCATTACAAAACCACTAAACCGGAAAAAGATGGCTTGTTTTGTGAAAGAATTTTTGGGCCTATAAAGAGTGGAATTTGTGCTTGTGGAAATTATCGAGTCATCGGAGATGAAAAAGAAGACCCGAAATTTTGTGACCAATGCGGAGTCGAATTTGTTGATTCTCGGATACGAAGATATCAAATGGGATACATCAAGCTGGCATGCCCGGTAACTCATGTGTGGTATTTGAAACGTCTTCCTAGTTATATCGCGAATCTTTTAGATAAACCTCTTAAAAAATTAGAAGGCCTAGTATACTGCGATGTGTGATTTGATCAAAATTCTGATTTTACAGATTGGGAATGAGAAACTGTCATCCCATTCAATCCGATTGGGATGCCCCGATTCTGACATGTCTCTTGGGAGGAGTAACATGAAGCTCAGAGTTATGGGTGTATTCAATACTCCCAAAGAAAAAGGGAATTGATCTATGGTCGATTCCGTAACAGATACATAGGAATTGCTGGTTGTACCTCGTGAAAAAGACTTCTTTCGTGGAATTCACCATTCCATTTCTGTTAGAATCTGTTCAAGTAAGCAACTATGACATGGTTACAGGGGTCTATTCATCGCATATAGGCCTTAAGGACATCATGTCATAACCGTCGAGGTTAAGTAGGGACCTAAAAGATCGAATCGAACGATACATAGACAAGTAAATCCCTTACGAGTTCCAAGGAATTCTTCTTCTTTGATTTGAAGGGGATTCATCATTGGAAGGGAAGTAGACTACTCAAGAATTTCACATTTCATTTAGGCCCTAATTGAATATTGAATAAGGAATTCAGAAAAGAGAAATAAAAGATCTAAATAAAAGGAAGAATGAATCAATGAAATGTTGGTTGGTCCTGACTGGGAACTTGAGTAAGGAGTAGACCCTTGTTTGGGGGTTTTCTAGAACAAAATTTGAGAACAAGAACCCCTTCTTTATCTTTATTTGGTGTAACTACTTGAGCCGGATGAGAGGAAACCTTCACGTCCGATTTTAAAGGGGGGAAATCCTATAGGAACCTATCCCAATTTTTCTTTTGCTAGGGTCGTAGCTAAAAAACCTACTTTCTTACGATTACGAGGCTCATTCGAATATGAAATTCAATCCCGGAAATACAGCATCCCCCTTTTTTTTACTACTCAAGGCTTCGATACATTTCGAAATCGAGAAATCTCTACAGGAGCCAGTGCTATCAGAGAACAATTAGCCGATCCGGATTTGCGACTTATTATAGATTATTCATTGGTAGAATGGAAAGATTTAGGGGCAGAAGGGACCACCGGGAATGAATGGGAAGATAGAAAAATTGGAAGAAGAAAGGATTTTTTGGTTAGACGCATGCAATTAGCTAAGCATTTTATTCGAACAAATGTAGAACCAGAACGGATGGTTTTGTGCCTATTACCAGTGCTCCCTCCCGAATTGAGACCGATCATTCAGATAGATGGGGGGAAACTCATGAGTTCGGATATTAATGAACTCTATAGAAGAGTTATCTATCGGAACAATACTCTTACCAATCTATTAAAAAGATCTACGCCAGGGGACTCAATAATGTGTCAGGAGAAATTAGTGCAGGAAGCCGTGGATACACTTCTTGATAATGGGATCCGCGGACAGCCTATGAAGGACAGTCATAATAAGGTTTACAAGTCGTTTTCGGATGTAATTGAAGGTAAAGAGGGAAGATTTCGCGAGACTTTGCTTGGTAAACGGGTCGATTATTCGGGCCGTTCCGTGATTGTCGTGGGCCCTTCGCTTTCATTACATAGATGTGGATTGCCTCGCGAAATAGCAATAGAGCTTTTCCAGACATTTGTAATTCGTGGTCTACTCAGACACCACGTTGCTTCCAACATAGGAGTTGCGAAAAGTAAAATTCGGGAAAAAGAACCAATTGTATGGGAAATACTTCAAGAAGTTATGCGGGGGCACCCTGTATTGCTGAATAGA